ATCTCTATTCTTCCGACCGGAGTTTTATGGAAGCCCCTTATCGGATTTGAACCGATGACTTACGCCTTACCATGGCGTTACTCTACCGCTGAGTTAAAAGGGCTTATTTGATTGAATTCTTGAATGGGTTACTATGTGGATACAATATCTATATCCATATACAATCTCTATGTATATAGATATGTATATATACAGTATATATACATATATATACAGTATATATACAGTATATATACATATATATACATAAGTACATATGGTAGACTCATACTTGCTAGTGGCTTTTTATTCAATAAAAAAATGGATTTACCCAGCAAGTCTAATAATGAATTGTTTCAAGACCGAACCTAATTCCTTTTCTTTCATTGAATGAATAGATTTCCATCACAATAAAGTTCACTTACACGTACACCTACCAATTCGGCATAAATTTCAAGGTATTTCATCAAGTCCTGTGATCAAGAAATTCTCTAAAATGCTTTGCATTTTTTTAGGGGACAAGACAGGTAGAATTTTTTCATCACGCTTACTGTTTGTTAATTTCCTTCTTTTTCTTTTATTGTGAGATATTCTTATCTCATCTTAACAAAAAATGAATCAATGAATGGAAGAATGAAATCGAAAGAAGTGGAACTTAACCCCCCTTTTTTGTTTTGGGCCAGAGACTCCCCGAAAACCCTATACTTTGTTACTTTAGTATTAGAGTATGAAAGTATTAGTATTATTTACACTTTTTTATATTAGACGAAATAGATATAGATTTCAATACTAGATTTAGATTTTTTTTTATATATCTAGTATATATCTATATTTTTCTATATCTAGATTTCTATTTTATATATAGATATAGAGATAGAGTAGAGAATGCCCATTCTAATGAGATTCATGAATATGAATGACGAATCAACAAGTTATCCGCAATTAGGAAAAGCGGAAAGATTCCTCGGATCTAATCATACATTGACAATTTAAAAAAACTATTGATACTATGATCATAGTATCATGACGGTTGGACAAATGGGCCCCCACCGTCTAGCGTTCAGGACCTCTCTGATTATAGTATCATGACGGTTAGACAAATGGGCCCCCATCGTCTAGCGGTTCAGGACATCTCTCTTTCAAGGAGGCGGCGGGGATTCGACTTCCCCTGGGGGTGGGAGTAGGGGACTAGGAAAGCAAGTTGATCACGAATTCCCAATAGTCTTACAAGCAATCCTCCTGGGTCGATGCCCGAGCGGTTAATGGGGACGGACTGTAAATTCGTTGGCAATATGCCTACGCTGGTTCAAATCCAGCTCGGCCCAAAAATTCCCCAATCTGCCACGTATAATCCCCGCGCCCCTTAAAAATACTCGATACGGAGATAAAGAATCCAAATTTCTGCTAGATCCCTTATTTCTCTGGGATTGTAGTTCAATTGGTCAGAGCACCGCCCTGTCAAGGCGGAAGCTGCGGGTTCGAGCCCCGTCAGTCCCGACGGATCCACAAAATACATCAATCAATTCGAAAGGGGGCCAGGGGCAGAATTTCATTCCCCCCCAAAAGAAAGATCCCTTTTTCTTTTCTTTGTGGTAGGAGATGGGCGGATTAATATAATTTTCGGTAGCATTATAGTAAGCATTCCAAGAAATGCCGGATCCTTTTTTTCGATTGTTCCCGATCCGTGGAATAGAATACTATATTCTTTTTTTTTTGGAGAGGGGCACACATACACAAATGGAATTCACAATCAAAAATGAATTTAACAAGATTCCCCTAAGAGAAAGAGAATTAGAAGACTTTTCTAGATTAAACAATTTCTCTTTATGGCCCTGGTTTTATATAACCTCAATTACTAATTAAAAAATGGATTGCATTCAAAATTGCACACTGAGCCTTTGATATATACCCAGTGCTAATAATCTACGGAAGGGGGTAAAAGACAGAGATTCTCTTAGCAATATTAGTTTCTTTCTTGTTTTGATTTGTAACTATGTGACTAATGGAAGTGGAAGGGCAATCTGATGATACTTCATGAGATCTTTGTACATTTTGTACATAGAGTAGATTATAGAAAAAAAGAACGGAAACAGACGATAAATAAAGGAATAAAGGAATTTGGGATTGGGTCCGGAATACAAGCTGGGTTCGGTATGGATAAAAAAACTTCCTATGTTATACTATTCCATTTTCGACGAGAAATAGCTCAGATATTGTTATTCATGATATTCATCCGATTCAAAACCAGCGAGATTAAGAGGGAATTTTTTCATTGAATTTACAAGTGAAAGCTTTATCATCTCTATGGGACTAAATCCCGAGTTATTGCGAAGTAAAAAAAAGAAAAGATTAGATTATGGAAGTAAATATTCTTGCATTTGTTGCTACTGCACTATTCATTCTAGTTCCTACCGCCTTTCTACTTATCATTTACGTAAAAACAATCAGTCAAAATGATTAATTAATTAATCATTAATTTGAAATTTGAATTAAACTTTACTTCTGAGTTCTTATCAAAAATTGACGAAATAAAATGAAAAGGATTCCAATTTTTGCGTCTTAACTGAAACTTAAATGAAATAAGCGGACTAGAATCCGCAGTATTCTAATAGCTAGATCGTATGGTAGAAAGAAATAGATGAATCTTTCGACCATATGATCTATTGGTATTATTGTAGTGTATAATACTCTAGAATAAAGGTAGAGGCTAAATCTATATTAATATACTTAATATACAAATATACAATATTATATATGTATATATTATATATGTATGTGGATATCAATTCCATATATGGAATTGACATAGCACCCAATTCCATTTATTTGCTACACCTATTTGTTTCGATCAATCTGAAATAAAAATTTTACTCTTATTCTTATGTCTTAGGGTTCTAATTACTAGTTACTAGATTTTTTCTGGTGTTCAATAAAAATATCTGTATCTGTCAAAAGAAATAAATCAATAAAGGAAAAACGATAGGTATTTCTATTAATAAATAATAAAAAAAAAATTATTAGTAAACATTCCGAAGAAGTAATTGATTGAACCATCAACAGGAGTTTCATGGGCACTTCTCGGAGTTCGAAAAGGAAGAGTAAACCTTCAGTTAACGCCTAGAACCATGATATGAAATGTGAGTCGATAAAGCCTAAATAAAATTTCTAAAATTAGAAAGCAGTCGGTAAATGTGCGATATGCCACTCGCCTGAGGGAAGATCCTCCTCTCTATATTATCTCGTTAGACAACGGCTATGTTTATGCACTTTCTCATAGAAAGTGCGTATACACTTAACAAAACTACTTCTTCTTTGAATTCTTTGAACAGTAAACAGGGAAACAAATAAAATAATAATAAAAAGGTCGGGTCTTCCTTAGTATCCATCTAGAAGCCTGGTAAGAGCTCCTCGATTGAAATAAAAAATTTAGGAAAAATTGGATTTGGATTGGACTCAATTTCCTATCATTTAGATCCCTTTACGAAATACAAACTTTACGAAATACAAAGATAGGAGAAATATCTCTTTAATTGAAGAGTATGATTCATATAATACATTACTTCATCCGAATCCAATGGAATTCAAAATGAAGATCTTTTTTTTTTCGTTTGAAATAGTTAAAAACCCGTTGCAGACCGATCTATAAAACAGTTGATACAGTTTGATTCCCCAACTCAATTAGTAATACCCCTAGAGTCCACTTCTTCCCCACACTACGAGCGAAAGGGAAAATGTAAAGACTACCATTAAAGCAGCCCAAGCGAGACTTACTATATCCATGTGAATTCTGTCCCCTTATTTCTATAACTATGAAGGAGTTATTCCATCATTCCTCACTAATAATAATAATAGTATAGTGGAATCGGGGGCGCAGAGTCAAAAGGGGATTCTGATCGAACACTATTGATAAACCAATTCAAAAAATCCACTTATTTTTTATATTATAAATATAAATTCGTATATGATGATTTGCAATCAGGAAAAATGAAGCATAAGCAAAATACATAGTAACATCTCGGGGAAATGCTCCTAATGGAACGCATAGGAATAATAAGTTTTGTTGATCCTCATAAGTCAAACTAAATAAGTAAAAAAAGCGGATAATCCTTATCTAAAATCCCATTTGATAGAATTCGTACCCTTTCCGTTTTTCTCTGTGAAAGAATAGGGAGACTGTAGAAGTATATTGGGGTTGCCGAAAAGAAATAGTTTCTCTTTTTCTTTTGCCCTTTACTAGAATTGAAATTCAAAGTGAATTATCCATCCAATCGAATATTGATTGGATACCTGAGGACTGAGAAGTTTTTGGGAGTCCGTCGTATATGCCGTATATGTATATAAAGTATCTTCTGTCCCCCCACCACTATTGGAATTAAATTTTATTTCCTATCCAGGCTCTCCAATCCAATTGGAGGTCCAGCCATTCGGCACTAGATTAGTAGTACAGCGATTAGTGATTAGTGGAATCCCGAAGTCTTGATAACCCGTCTACCATTAGACATTAGAATATTTCTAGAATATTTCCTTAAATCCTAGATACGAGGATTTACAGAAAAACCCCACCCGAGCCGGATGCTTCGAATCAAACAAATATCAACGGTCCGCTTCTGCTCGGAAATACTTCGGCGGGTTATATCAGCAGACCAGAAGAAGATATTTCGAGTCTTTTGTTTTGTTGATCAGGCGACACCCGGATTTGAACTGGGGAAAAAGGATTTGCAGTCCCCCGCCTTACCACTCGGCCATGCCGCCAAAATGATAGAAAATCTATGACACAGTACGGAACTTTCTTTTATTGGATTTTCACCTTGAGTTCCCTTTTTCTTAACTTCTAACCCTTTTCTTTCCTAATTATAAAAAAAATCCTCCCCGCCTTTTGATTGTATTGGATTCACCCATCTCAAAATAGCCAACTTCTCGCACTTTCTATTGAAAATTCAACTGTGAATTTTCAGTCGCAAAAGTATAAATTTATGATAAATTTGAACCCTTAACTATTGACTGCTGACTGCGAATTCATG